ATATACTCATAATTGTTGTTATAATTGAAATTGAGAAGGGCTTTTTTGAAGTTTAAAGAATCGGAGTTAAATTTATTATGTATCCATTGTTATTTTATCTATTTAGATTTGCTTATAGCATTAGGGAAATTGAATTTTAGATTCAAATCCAAGACCTGAATTCCCATTCAAGAATTAAAGGTTCTATTTTTTACTAAGTTTTTACGTTTGTAACCAACGATTCACATTTTGTTTTTCATTTTAATACAAAACGAAAACAATTTATATAATGTGTATTTTAAGATATTATACAAAATTAATCTAAGAGATCGATCCAATAAAAAATAAGAAATTTTAGCATTTTTTTTTACCAATTTACCAAATGAATTAAGATTCCTAAAATAATAAAATAATAGGATTCAAATAAAAAAAGAAGTTTAGGCCCCTCAAAAAAAAAAAAGAAAAAAAAAAAGGGGGGGGGGTTCTTGCATCTATTTTCCATCACCTTGGCGGCATGGCCGAGTGGTAAGGCGGGGGACTGCAAATCCTTTTTCCCCAGTTCAAATCCGGGTGTCGCCTGATCAAAAAACAACGGGAAATAACTTATTCCGGGTTGCTCATATAACTTGTTAAAATTTTCCCCAACAGAAGCACGTGAAGGAAAAAGACTCTTGATACTTCTGTGATTCAAACCATATGAAGGTTTTGTTTTCTAAAGTTCTTGAAATTCTTGCATCTAGGATTGACAGAAAGTTTAGAATAGTAATTAATAGTTAAAAGGAATCGGATAAATCTTGATAGAATAGTCCTTACAATACTAATGTACTGAGACTGGATCTTGAATTAGATTGGATAGCGATACAGGAAATCGATTAGTAATTGGGGGGAGGGCAGAAGAGACTTTGTCTAGAAACTTATGAAAATTCCTGATTATTCAGAAATTCAATCAATTTAGTACCAATTAAATGGGGAATGGAGTATTAGTTATACATATCCATTTTTTTTTTTACTATATTTTACTTTTCTATTTTTCAATTTTTCTATAATGTACAAATACATATCAAACATACAAATATATATAATCGAGTATATAGAAAGAAAAAATTCTTTCTTTTAGGTAAGTCCTAATTTTTCGAATTTTGACTTAATCAAGAAGAACAAAATAAAGAGTAGTTCGTATTATTCTTCTATTTGTATTTTAGCAAAATTTTCTTGAGACTTTCAAGGGTTCGCTATCTATTTTGTTTGGGCTTAATTTCTACTATCAATCATATAAGTTGTTTTTGGAATGATAATTCATTTGAATTGTCGATTTTTTTGATTGTTTCATCAAAGGTATTTTGCAACCCCCTTTTTTGACTCTGTCCCAGTCATTATACTATTATTATGGAACAATACTGAAAAAACTTGTTCATAGAACTAGGGGACATAATTTACATGGATATAGTAAGTCTCGCTTGGGCTGCTTTAATGGTAGTCTTTACATTTTCCCTTTCACTCGTAGTATGGGGAAGAAGTGGACTCTAGAAGTATTACTTACTAATTGAGTTGCAAAATCAAACTGTATTAATTTAGATCGTTCTGTAAAGATTTTTACATTTTACTATTTTAATCTGATAAAATTTGAAATTGAATTGAATTCAATATATCTTCACTTCCCAATTTTATTGGATTCAAGTTGAATAATATATTCTCTGGATAATATGTGAATAATTCCCTTTTAATGATAATTATTTTAATCATAACCAAACAAATATTTCAACGAAATTTTCTACGGGAAATAAAATAAGCATAATCATTCTCCAACGAGATACTACGTATACTAAGAGACTTTTTTTTTTGAAAAGTGCACATATTGTGTACTTAGTGCTTAGTTTAGGATTTGTTTTATTATTTTATGTTTTGTTATTTTATAAACTTCATTTATATTATACTTTCTGGACTTATTTCATTCATATCATGATTCAAGGGTTAAAAGAAAAGTCGATATAGTTTACTAATATTTTTTGGCGAAAGGCGAAAAAGTTTTTCTAGAGCTCCACGATCTATCAACTACTCAACCCAACCCATTACTTTTTGTTAGGTACCTGCCGGGAGTCTTATTGAAAAGAATTCGAAATCAAGGAATTCGAATCGTAAGAATTCTCATTTTACTATTTGAGATTAATTGGAATCAACACAAATCGATGAATAAAAGAAATAGAATTAGTACGTTATTTACATTTCATATAGCGAATTAATATCGAAATTTAGTCTATATCTTTCTACAATATAACTTTAGACACGAGAATAACAAAAAAAAAATGGTAGAAAGAACTATATAGTTCTTTCTACCATAGTATCTGAGGTTATAAAATACTACAGATTATAGTCCACTCATTTCATCTAAGCTGCGAAATTTGAATCCGTTTTCTTTGTTCTTTTTCTACAATCATTTCTAAGAACTAAGAAATAAAATTTCATTCAAATTAATCGTTTTGACTAACAGTTTTTACATATATTATAAGCAAAAAAGCAGTAGGAACTAGAATGAAGAGTGCAGTAGCAATAAATGCGAGAATATTTACTTCCATAATCTCATCGTTTCTTTTTTCTTTACTTGGCAATAACTCGGGATTTAATCCCATAGAGATGATAAATCTTTCCCCTCGAAATTCAATGAGATGGAGTTCATCTTGATGATATCAAATCGGATTAATATTATGAATAACAATATCTGAGTTATCAAATCAATTCATCGTCGAGAATTGAATAGTATAACATAGAATGATCATTTATACATACCAAAAAAAGGGGTTTTTAACCCAAAACCCAATGGAAAAGTTCTTGACTTTCTTTTTTTTATCATTTTTTCCCTTCTTTCTTTTCTATATTCTATAAATAAGAAAACTATTGCCCTTTTAATTATCTGACGAAGTATTAGATAATTACCTTTCCGCTTATATTGGTTACAAACAAACCCGAACAAAGAATAGAAACAAAATAGTGAAATCGCAAAAAAGACATTAAGTTATAAACTTCTTTTTTTTTTAATCTTATTGGATTGGAAAGAAAAAAAAAAGGGATAAAGACAAGTCCCCAGTAAAAAAAAAAAGAGAAGATACTTATCCGATTATAAGGATTCTCTCAAAGCAATTAAATTCATTTTGAATTGTACAAATACAAATTCCATTTGAGTATGTCCTAGATAGAAAGATAGGGTTCTCTATTCAATTTCATTAGATATGTGGGTCGGGAGGAATCTCACTAAAAAAAAAATTCACCAAATTCACTATGACATCTCTTGGAATTCTGAGTATGACGCTACCAATACAATAAAGAATTTTACTAATCTTAATATACAAATGTTTCTATTGATCAGTACTAGTTAAAGAAATGAGAATTCGAAAATTTTGGTTTTCTTTGGTGAAAAATGAAAATTAAATATAAAATAAATAAAAAGGGGGATCCCTTTTTGGATTAAATTATACTATTGGTCTCCTGTTTCACAAAAAATGGAGAGAAGAATCGATGTATTTTTTTTTTATTGGGTTATTGATTTGGATCCAACGGGACTGACGGGGCTCGAACCCGCAGCTTCCGCCTTGACAGGGCGGTGCTCTGACCAATTGAACTACAATCCCAGACAAATGAAATAAAGTGTACAATATACACATTCTTATGGTTTTTTCTTTCTATTCCAATTGAAAATTGGAATCGCCACGGTGTCGCAGACTAAACTAAAAGGGGATTCGGCTATATTGATATTTCCATGGATATACGCTTTAGTAATTAGCAATTTAGTATTACAAATGTATTAATTTACTAATTAGTACTAAGGGCGTAGATTGCTAATCATTTTTTTTTATTTCAAATCCAAATCGATTGATAATAAATGTTTCACTGAAAAAACGAGTCTTTTTTTCTTTCCATTAAATTCTTTTGCTTAGACAGAAATTCTTCTGTATCAGGCATTTCCGTTTCTAGAGAATTCTAGAGAAGGGGTGTTATATCGTTTCATTTTGGATTAAAGAATTCTTGGGCCGAGCTGGATTTGAACCAGCGTAGACATATTGCCAACGAATTTACAGTCCGTCCCCATTAACCGCTCGGGCATCGACCCATGAAAAATCAATTACAGACTTATTCAAAATTCATGATCAACTTCCTTTTTGAATACCCTACACCCCCAGGGGAAGTCGAATCCCCGTTGCCTCCTTGAAAGAGAGATGTCCTAAACCACTAGACGATGGGGGCACATTGGCCCGACTAGCAGCAGACTATGCTTGTATTATATATATATCATATTATATAGGGTTTTTAATATATATATAGAGTTTTTATTAAATTGTCAATCATGTACGATTCTTATATTCACGAGTTAAATTTATGTTCCTAAGTCAACCCAGTTTTTTGTTTATGAATTAGATACTAGGAATTCATTTTGTAAACTTATACTCCTTTGTACACTTATACACTTATAAAAGTACTAAATTTGAAGAATAAACAATAGAATCTATTTACTTTACTACTATTACTATATTTAGTATTATATATATATATATTAAATTAAATATATAAGATATAGGTTAGATATGGAATCTATATGGATATATTTTATCTATTCAGTATCCAGCGGCTAATTCAGAAATTGAAATTAAATAAGCCCCTTTAACTCAGTGGTAGAGTAACGCCATGGTAAGGCGTAAGTCATCGGTTCAAAGCCGATAAGGGGCTTTTTGGCCTTTCTTCATCTAACTCGCGCCATAGTATTCTTATTTGATTTGAAGGGAGAATATGGATCTTGTTGATACTGTATTTTGAATAAAATTAAAATAAAGAAAAATTTTGTTTCAGATAAAGTAAGAAAGTATAAAAGTCATTCGCCAATTCGAAATTAGTAAATTATGTAAATTTGAATATTTTTTTTTTTAATAATTTATTTTTAAATATCTAAATGACGAATGATATATAATAAAATGAGATAGAGATCTAAATGCTATTGCTATATATTATCTTAGATTAGAGTATATATGATTAAA